ATCTCTCTTAGTAGCGGGATCCGGGGAAAGAATAGGAAAGGTGATTTCGCTATATTTCTGACCAGGAACAGGGCCCACGACAAGAATATTTTTTTTAGTGGGGCGATAGCTTTGAAAAGACAGATTGCCTATCTTTTCTTTAATCTCAGGCGAAATACGATCGGGGGGGGCCAATTCAAACCCCTCCGGTAAAATAAGAACAGCCCCCACATTCAAAGCTCCCCTTTTACCATTAGCAAGAACTTGTTTCACCTGCATATCATAAGGAATTCGAACAACTGCTTCAAATACAGTATCGGGAAGTACCGCTTGTGGAACCTCGATATCCACGGGCTTATTAGCTAAATGGCAATTGGCACATACAATACGACCAGTTGCTTCTCGCGGATTTTCATAACCCTGCTGTGCAAAAATGGGGTATGCGTTTGAAATGGGTGCTCGAATTATTATATATATCATGAGCGATACGGAAATGGATCGAGTAATCTCTTCTTTTATCCAAGAAACGGCATTTTTAGTTTGCATGGTCCAATCATTGATTCTGAAAATTTCTACAATAAAATTTGGTAGGTCACTCGTACAGTTCCCTATCCACGATTCTGCTATTTACTGAAATAACTTTACTGGAATATTAGGAAGAATCCGGGTAGAAAGAAAAATAAGAAAAAAATAATAAGTAAAATTTGGAATGTTTAGCTTTTGTACAAAGTACGTTATAATGGGATCGGGAGATCTTTTTTTCAGTCATTCATTGAATGATAAATCACTACAAGTGACGGAGATATACGATTTAAATAACGGAAAATCCAATATTTGAAAATGGTATCTAAAATGACTGGAAAAGTGGAAACAAGACCGGATAGAATTTGTTCATTATGAGCAAATCCAAAATCTTTATAGACAGAACCAATCATTAGTTCCCAACCATGAGGCGAATGAAATCCTATACATAAATCAGTTACTAAAAGAATAGAAAAAGCTTTTATTGTGTCGCTTAAGTTATATATGAATTCTTGAACCCAAGAGTTAAGAATAATAAGTTCTTGATTACCTATAATAGAATAACCACTTAGCATAACGAAACAGATTATATTTGTCGAGAAGTGCAAAATCGTATGGATACAATCCTGATTGTGCGTCTTGATCAATTGGACCATTTCTTGGTAGATTCCGATACGAAGGTTTTGTAAACGTGTTTCCGGGTATTCCTTTATCATTTCATCCAAGAGGAACAATTCCTCCAATTCTATGAATTTTTGTAGGATACTCTTTTCTTGAATATCAGTCAAGAAAATTTCGGATTGCCAAGTATTCCACGAATTAGTAACCCAAGATTCCAGACTTTTCTTAAATGAGAAAGAGATCCACCAAGGCAAAAATACTATAGATGTAAGATAAAGAAGAGGAATCAATGCTTTCTTTTTTGCCATTTTTCATTTTTCGTCTTTAATGAATTCACCTTCACCCCATTCGTTAACTCTATTAATATTTCTATCAAGTCTAAGTTCTATCACAAATCCTAGAGAAATATATTCCTCCGTTTTTTATTTGTGATTCGGGAGTTAGTTCTTGAATTTTTTCTGTTTTTTTAAAATTTTTAAAAAAGTATTCATTTCATTTTTTTCTTTTTCAAAATCCTTCAATTGGTACACGCAAAAAAGAGGCCAATTCCGCCGCTTTTTGTTCCATTTCTCGTGGAGTCAAATTCTCATCAGTACGAGTCAAGGGAATGGACCCCTGTCCTCCGATTTCCATAGAAAGGACACGACGAGTATAAATACCCTCTTTAACTTCTATTCTGATAGACTGAATGTCTTTCATAAGGAATCGGAGAAAAATACGACGATTTTTTCCCGGAAATCCCCAGCGAAAAATACACACTATTCCTTGTTTTCTATCGAATCGATCATAACCACTACCTACACTCCACGAAATTGTACACCACAAATAGAAGCTAATAAAGAGACCCGCGATTCCATAGAACGACATCACGATCCCTTGTGGAAAAAAAAGCATTTGCTGAAACGGAAATAAAGGTATCCAATTTCTACCGAAATAACTGGAAGTTCCAACCAATAAGAACCCTAATGAACCTAAAAAAAGGATAAAGGCCCAACAGAAATTACTTGTTTTTCGAGACCCTGTTCTAAGTTCTATCCATATACGTTCTGATCGCCAACCCATACTAGATCCAGTTGTATTTTATTGGAATTGGGAGAATAACAATAACCCAAATGAATTTGAGTTTTCTTTTTTGGTTTCCCGAAGTAACGCTCATCAACTAGTACTATTCTGATGGAAACCCTGGGGAGTAATTCATCGAATTTCTTATAGATCGAAAAAAAGAATAGATGAGATTTGTCCCTACTGCCCGTATCTAAAAAATCTTGTTTTTTTGAACATGAATAAATAACGAAGCCATTGCAATTGCCGGAAATACTAGGCCCACTAAAGGCACAAAAACAGAAGGTAAGTTGCTGAGAATTGTCATAGAATGGGTACCTCGATTTAATATTTGTACCTGTTAAGTTTTTTTATATTAACATTTTGGTTCGATGTTATAAAGATATTTTTTAGAATTCATGTAGAATTCTACTAAACATATCTAAGTAAGTATATATATAGTATATATATCTATGTATATTCTAAAACGAAAAATCAAAAATCAATTTCTATATATTATATAGAAAAAAAAGAAAATAAAAAAGAAGGGAACAATGAAATCCCTTTTATTCCTCTTGCCTAAATTCGTGGAAGAAATTATTTGCTTTTTTATAGAGTTTTCCTGATTACTAATCAGGAAAATAGGAATATTACTAATCAGGAAAAGAGGAATATCGATAAAAAAATGATCCACATCACATGATTCTTTCTGCAGTTAAATCTTATGTTACCAAAGAAAAATTCATTATTTGGATTTTGAATTTGATTGCCATAAACGAATCCTATAAACTAAATAATTACTCGCTCGTCACAAAAAAAAAAAAAAAATAATAAAAAATATTTTTATTTAAAGCTCTACTTGATTTCATTTTGAGTCAAAGGAAAGAAAGCATGGAGCTGAAATAACTCACTCAGAACGCCCTTTAAAGGTTTACGCGGTACGATTGAATCGAATAAGCCCTTATGGAATAAATATTCAGCCGTTTGTGAACCTTCAGGTACTGTCTTATTTAATGTTTGTTCAATTACTCTTTTACCCGCAAATGCAATGTAGGCGTTGGGTTCGGCAATAATGATATCCCCCAACATACCAAAACTAGCGGTTACCCCACCAGTAGTAGGAGATGTAAGGATCGATACATAGAATAACTTTTTATTTGCTTGATAATCATATAAAGCAGAAGATATTTTAGCCATTTGCACCAAACTCAAACTTCCTTCTTGCATACGTGCTCCTCCGGAAGCACACACTAGAATAAGAGGTAAAAATTGATTGGCAGCATATTCGATCAAACGGGTGATTTTCTCACCTACTACAGATCCCATACTACCCCCCATAAACTGAAAATCCATAACCCCAATTGATACGGGAATACCATTTAGTTGACCTGTGCCTGTTTGAACAGCCTCGGTTAATCCTGTCTTTCTTTGATATGAATCAATACGATCTTTATAGGGTTCCTCCTCCGAATCAAATTCAATGGGATCCAGAGAGACCATGTCTTCATACATAGGATTCCAAGTACCTGGATCAATCGAAAGTTCGATTCTATCTGAACTGTTCATTTTCAAATGATATCCACATTGTTCACAAATATTCATTTTTGATTTCAAAAATTTTTTATAATTTAATCCATAACAATTTTCGCATTGAACCCACAAATGACTGTATTTTTGAGTCTCATCTAGATCATTAGAATCTTCTCCTATAGAATCTTCTCCTATAGTTAAAGCACTATCATTTGTGTTGCTAGTTATTATACTTATACTGGAACTCTCGCTTTCACTACTGTTTCTGTCCGCACTACAAATGGAACTATAAATGGAACTGTTGTCACTATCACTTAAAATGGAACTATCAATACCAGTTTGAGAACGAAGATAACTGTCAACACAACTAGTAATGTGATTATTCCAAGTATATTTAGTATCATACATGGAACGATCATAGTGAGTCTCGTCACTCTTAGATATAGATACATTATTCAGATAACTAGAATTCTTATAACTATAAAAATAACTTTCTGGTTCACTTAGAAAAGAATGATCATTGTCAATCTCAAAAATTTGATTTTCAATATCCAAATATATGGAATAACTGCCCCTATTACTATCCCTAACTAAAAAAGTTTCATCAGATAGGAGACTCCGAATGTCACTGACGCCGACTAAATAATCAACATTACTGTAACTCGAATTGTCACTATCACTCCAACCATGAATGTTTTTATCCATATCAGTTAGAATTGAGTCTTCTTCACTTACACCGAGATTTTCAATAGGATCAAAACTATCCATTGATTTAGTTAGCCCACACCCGTATTCTAACTCTCTGTTAAACAACATCGAATTGAACCACCATTTTTCCATAGAGCTTTGTTGCCCCCCTAATTTACATTAAAATACAATAGATGAATAGTCATTCAATGAAAAATCATTTGATTCATTTCCTATCAAAATAAGCATATAAATCGAATCACTAGAATTATTAACTAACTAATAATGTGGGTATTAAATAAAAAAAATGATTCTCTTTCGTCAGAATCCAGAGTATCATTTCACTATATATATATGTCACTATATGTGCTGGAACTCTTTTTCTATTTTAATTCGATTATTCTATTATATATATATAAATTTTTTATTATATAAATTTTTTATATTATATAAATTTTTATTCCTATTAAATAAAAAAAATAGCTAAATAAAAATAACGGTTTCCCCCCTGTTGTGTCAAATTCACATCGAAAAAAATAAAAATAAATAAATAGTTGTTCCTTCCTATGAATCGGAAGAACTTTTTTCGTAAAATCTCGTCTACTACTAATAATATTAAT